GCCATCGAACCTGCCCAACCAGCAACCAGAGCTGTATGCATTATATGAACGGAAAGCAACCGACCGGGATCATTCAATACAACGGTATGAACACGATACCAAGGTAAACCCATGGAAAATACCTCTTTATCAAAGATAAATAGACACTACGTAACTTTATTGCATTGGAAAAGCTATACTATGACTATTCTATGGACCCCCCTTGTTCTGAAATAATCCACTGAACAAAGGGTTAGTATTTGTTCTATTCTATTGGTAATAATGAAACAATTCTATTCGTAGGAACAAAGAGAAGCAGATTTATTCTATACCCGATAAGTACCAATACGCAATGGGTGGTTGATACCATTTTCTATCAGTAAATGTGTCCTTCCTTATTCCTCATTAAAAGGCCCTATTCATCAAAATTTTCCTTTATTTCTTCTTTTGTCTTTCTTTATGAATTTTTCTAATCTATGGATAAAATAAATACAATAAAACCAATATTATAAAGACAATAAAATAATGTTGTTACGTTTCCACATCAAAGTAAAATATAGTACTTAGTTCTTTTTTCTTTCAATTAATGCCTATTGGTGTTCCAAAAGTACCTTTCCGAAGTCCTGGAGAGGAAGATGCATCTTGGGTTGACGTATAGTGCGACTTGTCAGATATATTGGGTCATATGGGATTTCCCCGTTCTCTCCCCCGATCGAGATATCCTCTGTTTCGCCCAAGAAAGATAAATTGAATCATCAAAAATTTGGAGCGTGAAGCGCAATTAGATCCATTGTTTGGGGGATTCACATTACTATTATCAATTAGAATAATTTATGGTTGGCTTGGTTGGACTAAAAAATGAAGTATCCAGGCTCCGTTTAGAAAAAACCCAATTAGTATGGTAATATATCTATGATTACTACTTGTATCATAAATGATTCCTGTTTGGTATTTGTAAAGAGATCCTATTTGTCAAGCGAGGGAATCTCAAACTAAATACTCGGTGAAAGGTATGAAATGAATTGAAAAAAAAAAGAAAGTCATAACAAAAAGAAATGGTAATGAGAAGATTTGTCCTATATGTGCAAATCAAAATCGGGCGGATCTTTACCCGGAGTAGAGCATAAACCTAAAAAGATGAAAGAGACCCATTCAGGAACAAGAAAATACCATCGTGATTTTGATTGAATCTCGATGAAACAATACATCAATGAGAAGTTAATTCGATAAGTTTAGTGACTTTTTTTCTATTATAAGGAAGAAAGAAGTTCAAATTCGTCTTTATTGAAAAATCGAAGAAAAAGTCCTTTCATTAGAAGTCAGAAAAAACCTGATATGAAAAAAGAATAGGAACAAAGAAAGAGGACTTGAATCTATACATTGATTCTTTTTTTTTTCGCAATTATTTTTTGAACCGTATGCGTCAAAAGGTGCATGTACGGTTCCTAAGGGGTACAATTTTACCCTAATCAACCGACTTTATCGAGAAAGATTACTTTTTTTAGGCCAAGAAGTTGATAGCGAGATCTCGAATCAACTTATTGGTCTTATGGTATATCTCAGTATCGAGGATGATACCAAAGATCTGTATTTGTTTATAAACTCTCCTGGCGGATGGGTAATACCTGGAGTAGCTATTTACGATACTATGCAATTTGTGCGACCAGATGTCCATACAATATGCATGGGATTAGCCGCGTCAATGGGATCTTTTATCTTGGTTGGAGGAGAAATTACCAAACGTCTAGCATTCCCTCACGCTTGGCGCCAATGAGGTTTTTTTTATTTGAGAGAAAAAAGAAGACTATGCCTTCGCCATATGAATATTAAGTAATAATAGCATGGCACTTCGAATTCGATATGCAAAATTTTTGTATTGTTTTTTTTTTCAAAAGATTCGATTATGTATCGAGAGAGTAGTATGAGATAAAAGGTATTTCCGATTTCTCTTATCTATCGGGAGTCCAGTTCAGCGTCACAAACTTTTTTGTTTTCACACCGAAGGGCTCTTAACAATATTTATGTTATAAAAAAAGAGGGCGAAAAAAAAAACAAGATTTTTCCTTATTTGATTGGATCAAAAAGAAACTTTGGGATTGCTGAATCAAAGACAAAAAAAAAGAATCAATTTAAAAATAGAAAGCAACGGAGCCATCATAGTATTTTTTAACTCCTCTGAAAGGAAGGGTGGCAATTTGATCATTTATCCATCGGGGTCTGATAGATTCTATTTTTCTCTTTCTTCAATGGAAGGTAGGGGTCAATTTTATTGTAGAGCCGTATGCAATGCACAAAAGATAATGCCCGTACGGTTGTTCAATTCTATCTTTTTTTTCCTATTATTCTTTATCTTTCTTTCTTTTCTCTTCGTTTCATCACGCGAGATAGAGAACTGTTATATCATCAGGGTAATGATCCATCAACCTGCTAGTTCTTTTTATGAGGCACAAACGGGAGAATTTATCCTGGAAGCGGAAGAACTGCTGAAACTACGCGAAACCCTCACAAGGGTTTATGTACA